CTCCTAATTCCTTCCACTCTAACAATGAATTATCTGTAATAATTCGTAAATCTAAATCAGATAATTGCTCTCTGATAGCACCTGCTCCAGTAGATATTTCTCGATTTCGAAATGTCTCGAAACCTTGGGTAGTAAAAAAAAGTGGGATGCTATATTTCCAGGATTGGATTTCATATTCGAATAAACCTCGTAATCGTAAGAAAGTTGGTTTTTTAGCTATGGGCCTCGCAAAAGAAAAATCGAGATAGGTTCCTAGAGGATTCCCCCCTTAAAAATCGGACATGAGGGTTTCCTCTCATCCGGCTCAAGTAGTTACAACAAATCAAATTCAAATAAAGTAAAGAAAGGAATTCTTTCTTTTTTTTGTTCGATTCGGGAAAACCCCACAAAGAGCTACTCCTTACTCAAGTTCCCAGTGAGGATCAACGAAAATATATGGATTTCATTCATTTTTACTTTGCCTTTCACTTTCTGAATCACTTATTCAATTACAACATAAATGAAAAATGTGAAATTATTGAGTAGTCTACTTCCCCTTGAATGATGGGATCTTCTTAACGAAAAATTTTGGAACTCATAAGGGATTTATTTGTCTATATTTACTTGTCTATATATTGTTCGATTTGATCTTTTAGGTCTCTACTCACCTCGCTGGTTATACAATGATGTTCTTTGAAGCATATATGCGATGGATATACTCCTGTAACCATGTCATATTCTATTTGCTTACTTGAATAGAATCCCTTTCTCAAAAAAAGGAATGTCTAATTCCACAAAAAAGTTTTTTTTGCTTTTTTCACGAGGTATATCTAGCAATTCCTATTTATCTATTACTGAATCGACCATGGATCAATTACCCTTTTTTTCATTTGGAAGTATTGGATTGAATACACCCAGAATTCTGAGCTTCATGTTACTCCTCCCAAGATACATGTCAGAGTTAGGGGCATCCCAATCAGATTGAATAGGATGACAGTTTATCCGCTCAAATCTGTAAAATGCAAATTTTGATCAAATCACACATCGCAGTATACTAGACCCTCTAATTCCTTAAGGGGTTTATCTAAAAGATTCGCAATATAACTAGGAAGACGTTTCAAATACCACACATGAGTCACTGGACATGCGAGTTTGATGTATCCCATTTGATATCTTCGTATCCGAGAATCGACAAATTCAACCCCACATTGTTCACAAAATTTTGTGTCTTCCTTTTCAGTTCCGATCACTCGATAATTTCCACAAGCGCAAATTCCACTTTTTATAGGTCCAAAGATTCTTTCACAAAACAATCCATCCTTTTCTGGTTTATTGGTTTTGTAATGAAAAGTATAGGGTTTTGTGACCTCTCCAACAATTTCCCCATTAGGTAGAGTTTTGTTGGCCCAAGCACTTATTTGTTGAGGAGAGACTAGTCCAATTCGAAGTTGTTGATGTTTATATCGGTCGATCATAGAATAGAAATTCTTATTGATTCAGATCAAGCTTCCTTCCTCTTAATCTGGAAGTTCTTCTCAGATACAAGGAAATGATTCAGTTCCAAAGCCAAAGATCGTAGTTCTCGAACGAGCAATCGAAAGGATTCTGGAGCATCTTCGGGACTAGGTATTGTTCCTCCAATGATCGTAGTACCAAGCACTTCCTGACGAGCTCTGATATGATCAGATTTATAAGTAAGCATCTCTTGTAAAATATGAGCAACACCAAATCCCTCTAAAGCCCAAACTTCCATTTCTCCCACTCGTTGCCCTCCTTGCTTCGCTCTTCCCCTAAGGGGTTGTTGTGTAACAAGTGCGTAATGTCCACTAGAACGTCCATGGATTTTATCATCAACTTGATGAATTAATTTAAGGATATAAGACTTTCCTATTAGAACTGGTTGTTCGAAGGGATCCCCTGTTCTTCCATCAAAAATTCTGCTTTTTCCCGGATACTCAGGTTCAAAGACCCATGGATTTTTGGTTTGCTTACTGGCCTCATATAATTCGGAAAACACTAGTTTTCTTGAAGCCTCTTGCTCGTATCTCTCATCAAAGGGTGCTATTCTATAATGTCTGTTTAGCAGATCTCCTGCTAACCCAAGCGAGCATTCAAATATCTGTCCCACATTCATTCGTGAGGGTACTCCTAATGGATTGAAGACCATATCAACCGGTGTTCCATCTTGCAAATAGGGCATATCTTGTCTAGGCAAAACTTTGGAAATAATACCTTTATTCCCATGTCTTCCAGCGACTTTATCACCTACTTTGATCTCACGTTTCTGTAAAATATATATACGAATCATTTCTAGATTATAACTGGAACCTCCTTTTTTCTGGATCCATCTCACATCGATAACCCGGCCCCTCCCACCTAGGGGTAGTTTTAGGGAAGTTTCCTTCGCAGTGGATACCTGAATACCAAGTATGGCTCGTAATAATCTATCCTCTGGGGCATACGATGATTCATTCGCCGCCTGAGGCGTTAATTTACCTACTAAAATATCACCTGTTTCTACCCAAGATCCCAGTACCACAATTCCATTTCTGTCTAAATTTCGGAGTAAATGATCCTCTAAATGGGGAATTTCCTTAGTGATTCTTTCAGGGCCTTGACTTGTCATATGAGTCTGAATTTCATATTTCCGTATATGAAAAGAAGTATAAATATCATGATATACCAGACGTTCACTGATAAGTACCGCGTCTTCAAAATTGTAACCTTCCCATGGCATATAAGCTACTAATACGTTTTTTCCCAAAGCGAGTTCTCCACCAATAGTAGACGCGCCATCTGCTAAAATTTGCCCTTTTTTAATGTATTTACCCCTTGGAACCTGGGGTTTTTGGTGCATACAAGTATTTTTGTTGGAACGTTGATATATAACTAGAGGAATACTTTTAGTCTTCCCATTACTCGATAAAATAATTTTATGAGTATCAGTAGAAATGATCTTTCCCTCGTGTTCCGCTATAGCGGAAACTCCCGAATCCAAGGCTGCTTGGCGTTCCAGTCCGGTTCCAACAATGCACTTCTCGGACCGAGAAAGCGGAACTGCTTGACGTTGCATATTAGAGCTCATTAAAGCCCGATTTGCATCATTATGCTCGATAAAAGGAATGAGGGAGGCTCCAATAGAAAAATATTGGAACGGAAAAATGCTTCGAAGATGAATCTGTTCCCATGCAATAGTTAGGAATTCTTGACGATATCGAGCTGGAACAACCTGTTCTTCCTGAATACCACGATTCAAGGCCAAAGAATTTCCGGCTGCTATCATATAATATTCATCTTTACTTGGTGATAAATAAATCATCCGTGCCTTTGTCTCTTTTGATCTCTCCGATATCTCATAAAAGGGACTCTCTATCGATCCCCAATGACCAATCCTCACATGAATAGCTAAGGACCCGATAAGTCCAACATTGATTCCTTCGGACGTGTCAATCGGGCAAATACGTCCATAGTGACTCGGATGGATATCTCGTATACGAAAACTCGCAGTTCGCCCTGTCAATCCTCCAGGACCCAAATAACTCAATTTTCGCCCATGAACCGTTTGTGTTAATGGATTAGTTCGATCCAAAACTTGAGATAAAGGGTGTAGTCCGAAAAAGGATTCATAAGTAGTTGTCAATGAAGTTGAAGTTACCAAATTTTGAGGAGTCGGTATCAATTTATGTCGAATTGCTCCACATATAGTCCCTCGAACTGCATTTTCTAAACGAACAAGAGCCAACCCGAATTGATCCTGTAACAGATCTGCTACAGAACGAATACGTTTATTTTTCAAGTGATTCATATCATCAAGTGTACCCATTCCAAATTTCATTCCGATCAAATGATCTGCAGCAGCCAATACATCCCTCGGTAACAAAAATGTATTATTTTGAGGTATATCAAGATTTAATCTTCGGTTCATATTTCGTCGACCAATTCTTCCTAATTCACATCTTTGTTGAAAAAATTTCTTTTGTAATTCCTTACATAAGGACTCCGAGAATACTGGATCCCCGCCTACGCAAGCAAATTGCTGATAAAACTCCAAAATGGCATTTTCCTTTGACCCAATCTTTTTTTTCTCTTTATCGTTCGGAAAAGACAAGAAAATTTCAGGGTAACAAACATTATCTAGAATTTCTCTTAGATTCGAACCCATAGCTGATGATAAAACTAGAATAGATATTTTTTGTTTCCGACTCACACGGGCCCATATCCTTGCTTTTCTATCAATTTCTAAATCTGATCTTCCTCCCCAATCTGATATTATGGTGCTGGTATAGATAGAAATTCCGTTATGGTCTAATTCTGAGCGATAGTAAATACCAGGACTTTGCAATATTTGATTGATCACAATTCTGTAAATTCCATTTACTATAAAGGTTCCTAGGGAATTCATTAGAGGAATGTTTCCGATAAATACGGTTTGTTCTTGCATATCTCTACGGGTTTTCCAAATTAATCCCGCGGGTACATATAATTCAGAAGAATATGTGAGTGATTCATACACAGCATCTCTTTCTTTTATCAAAGGTTCTACCAATTGATATGTTTCCACAAATAATTTAAATTCAATTTCGTGGTCGGTATCTTCAATTTTTGGAAATTTCTGAAATTCTTCCATCAAGCCCTGACTAATGAACCTAAAAAATCCCTCAAATTGTATCTGGCTAAATCCAGGTATTGTAGACATTTCCTCATTTCCATCTCGGAGCATCTTAATCTTAAGTTTCCTGTTTATTGAAAAAATTCCATTATCGGCTCACCCCTCATCGAACCAAAATCATATGGATCGATCTAGCAATGATGGAATGTATATTCTGTTTACTGAATCACATAAAATTTTAGGCAACTCCATCCATATTTATGTATTTCATACCTACAAACAGAGACGTAACGTAACGGAATAATCAATGAAATTTTTGCCGCAAGGTAGATAAAAATGGATTGAGAAAACATTCCCGGAAAAAATTATGTCACTTATATTTAAAGAGTCTTGTATAGAATATAAAAATGGATCTCTTTTTTATATGATATTACAATCAGATTGGTTATCAAAAAAAGGATTCTGAATTTCATCTGCTCTCTGTGAATGAGATAAAGACAAAGTAATCTAATCAGGAGCAGTGTAGGATTTACTTTTTTATTTTAACGCTTTAATGTTCAAAAAAGTGGTTCTCGGATTCTTTTTTTTTTTTTTGTAGTAGAGTTCGTATAAGATAATACATACAATATGATTGAAGAAGCAGTTAATCGTAATTTTATTTATTAAGTACATCCAATCCAAATATAGTTATATAGCTATCCATATATTCTATCTTTTATCATAATTCCGCTTGAAGCAACAGAAGCTATCCTATATCATAATTTCTCTTTTTTAGTCAATATAAATTCAATGAAAAATTAAAGCACCGCAGTTCTCTATAGAAAATTTGTGTATAAAATACCTGACTCGGTATCCGTGTAACATTTTTTGTTTTAGGGTTTACATATATATATAATTGTTGTTATAATTAGAAAAGAATTGATTATTGAAAATAATGGATACCAATTGATTGTAAAGAATTTTTACTTTCTTATGTCATTAATTTCTTAGGGCATTAAGGAAAATAGAAGATACTAATTGTAATTGTTACACATATTTTTTAATTTATATGTATATATATTGATATAAATTTCGTTTACGAAAATGATCTCAACTGGATCCAATAAAAAAAAAGGGAGATTCCCCTTTGGAGTAAGTACAAAGGGATTCAATATATAAATCAAATACAAAGGGGTTCCGCAGTCCCCCCTACAAAATTAGGAATCGGGAGAGTATCTAGGATATTTATATTTGTATTGTTTTGGCGACATGGCCAAGTGGTAAGGCGGGGGACTGCAAATCCTTTATCCCCAGTTCAAATCTGGGTGTCGCCTGATCAAAAAAAAACTCGGAATTTTTTATCCCGCGGATTTCAATTAAATCGAACTTGACGAATTCGTGTCCAAAGAAGCAGAGATAGAAGAATACCTTGTTAATACTTGAGGAATCCCTAGATCCGGACTCTCTATATAAAAATTTTCCTCAAAGAAAATAGGATTCTGGATGTGACTAAAACCGGTATTAATAGGCATAAAGCAAACCTTCTTTTTTAAGTTAAGGGTTGGTTCATACTATTTATTTGGTTTATCAATTGAATCAAATAAATAGTAAGAGTTGAGATTCAGAATTGTAGAAATTAAGAAATAAGAAATCCCGGTATCCAAAGGTTCCTAAAGAATTCTAAATTGTATTTTAGTTGCTAGCCTTCAAGAAGGGGTGGGTTATAGAAAAGATTATACAATCCTGTTTTTATAATTCTATACTACTAAGGTAATGTTTAATGACTATTCAGTATGGGATTAAATTGAATAGGCTGATAAGAAAATTGAGTAGTTGTGGAGTGGAAACGAATGAAGATACTTTCCATCTTCAATTAGGGGCATTCCTTTGCTATTTATAAAAAGTGTCTATTATATTTGTACTTAAAGCTTTCCAATTTTATCAGAGTTCCTATACTTTAAATATAGCAACTTGTTACGAGTGGGTTCATTGGATTACTTCATCAATAGCCTTAAGTCAAAATCCCATTTTGACTCTGCACCATTGATTCCACTATGATTGGTAATTAATAATGGAATAATTCCTTCGTTTCATAAAGAATATAGGGGACATAATTTACATGGATATAGTAAATCTCGCTTGGGCTGCTTTAATGGTAGTCTTTACATTTTCCCTTTCGCTTGTAGTGTGGGGAAGGAGTGGACTTTAGGGATACTACATTTATTAGAATTTTATTAGAATTTAATATATATATACTAATTAAATTAATGAATAATTAAATTAATATATTACATATTATAAATATTGTAAATTGATCAATATCAAGTCTATATCTGGATACACTTGTATATCTAGATAGTGCGGTAGAAAAATTTACACTATATTAAGTATTTATACTATATTTAAATTAGGTATCCCTATATATATATAATATATATATTCTATTATATTGAATTATGATATCATAATTCAATATAATAGAATATTTTTAAGTATTATTCTAATAGAAATTTTAATAAGAATTAAAAATTAGAGTTTCATATTAGTTCTTTCTAACATATTATCTTAGATAGTGTTGATTGCAGTTCCATCATTTAAGACTTGGGATTTGAATCCCTTTTATTTCTTCAATTATGGATAAGAAGAAATAAGTTTTAGTCAAATTAATCATTTTGACTAACTGTTTTTACATAGATAATAAGTAAAAAAGCGGTAGGTACTAGAATAAAGAGTGCAGTAGCAATAAATGCGAGAATATTTACTTCCATAATTTCATTGTTTTTTTCTTCGCAATAGCTCGGGATCTAATCCCATAGAGATGATAAATTTTACTCCTAAAAATGAAAAGGGATGCATTTTATTTTAATGATACTGAATAGGATCAATATTATGAATCACAATATAGGATCTATCAAAATTATGAATAACAATATCGGATCCATCAAATGGATTCATCGTCGCGAATTGAATAGTATAACATAGGAAGATCCTTTATCCATACAAAAAAATGGGATTCCCAACCCCAATAAAGAATCCTGTTGAATTTATCATCCTTTTCCACTCTTAATTTTCTTCCTTATTTTCCATAAATAAAATTTAAATCTTATGGAATTCCTTTTTAGAAATTTTTTATTATACTAGTTATATATACTAGTTCTATCTTATACCACTTATAATACATATAAACCACTTATAATACATATAAACCACTTAGAATACATATAAAATTTGTAATATATACAAAATTAGCCCATGTAATTCTCGGATGTACAATTATCTAATGAGGTCTCATATGACTAGTATTGCTCCTGGACTCAAACAATAAAAGAAAAATAGAAAAGAAGTTAATTCTAAACTATGTTTTTTGTGATGATTCCCTTTTGAATACGGAGATATATGGTATATATGTATCCAAGTAGAAAAAAAAGATAGAATATCCTAAGCAAACCTATTTACTAAAGAAAGGAAAAAGGTTTCTTGTTTTATTTTTATTTTCTTGGGACCCCAAAAATCTTGGATTGGTAACAGGTGTGTATATATCAAAAATTAAGCGTTCAAAAATGAAGTGTGCAATTTGAATGAGATAGATTATTTAGAATTAATAATAATGGAGAAATAAAGGAGTAGTTTAATCTGAAAAGTAGTTTATCGAGTTAATTATCTTAAATTTTCATCGTACATTGTACAATAAACAAGTACATATATTATATGTAATTCCCTTGATTATTCTATTCCATGCCATTGATCAAGAACAATAGAGAAAATGGTATTCCTGAACAGGGCGCTACCGCTCCCTTGATTATACCAATCCATATATGCTTTTCTTTAATCAACCATGCTAGTGGAATAAGGGGAAATTTCATCTGTCTGATGAGAAATGCGAAAAAATAAAGAAATAAGGGCACTCGCTATAAATTCCATTTTGCTTTCTCCATTTTTCCTGAAAAAGGAAAGATGCGTTTATCAATTCATCAAATTAGAATTCGGGACTGACGGGGCTCGAACCCGCAGCTTCCGCCTTGACAGGGCGGTGCTCTGACCGATTGAACTACAATCCCTGTGAGGTGTATAGCATACATATAGGTTTCATTCGAACGTCCTATTTATTTTAGTTGTTTGCGTGTTGTAACAGAAATATAAATAATATATTAATATAAGACCCATATGGATGTGGACTAGTGCCACTTTTTACTAAAAATCTTATGGTTATTTTATTGTCACAAGCTTTTCCCTTTCAATGAAAAAAATACTCCTTTTTTACCCCTTTTATGATACTTAAGAATCATAAATCCATATCGTTACAAAGATTATAGCGTGTCGACGTTAAAAAAAAAGAAGGGATAGAGAAAAAAAAAAGAACTCTTTATTATTCCATATATTATTCCATTATCTCTAATCAGATATTTGTGGATAATTAATTCGTTATATCATACTCACAGCGAATTATTGGGCCGAGCTGGATTTGAACCAGCGTAGACATATAGTCAACGAATTTACAGTCCGTCCCCATTAACCACTCGGGCATCGACCCAGGAAGAATCCATTCTAGGATTATTGATAATTCATGATCAACTTCCTTTCGTAGTACCCTACCCCCAGGGGAAGTCGAATCCCCGTTGCCTCCTTGAAAAAGAGATGTCCTGAACCACTAGACGATAGGGGCATACCCGCCCAACCACCAACATACTATGATCATAGTATGAACAGTTTTTTGGAATTGTCAATATAAATAATATAATAAATAAACCCAAAAACTCTTTCCCCCTTTATTTCATAGAAATTTTTTTGATGGTTCTTTCATGAACTATTTATATATTCCTTAAGCTGAGGGAATAGTTGGTCCGCATTACTATTTCCTATTTCTCAAATAAGAAAAGTATTTTACCTTAATTCCAAACCTCACCTTTAGAGAAATCAAATTTACGGGTTCTGAATGAGTTCCTATGAATATATATATATACAATACATATGTATAATACATATATAGATATAGTAAACTCAATAATGGAAAATCACTAATTTATTAATTGAATAAAACAGGCCCTTTTAACTCAGTGGTAGAGTAACGCCATGGTAAGGCGTAAGTCATCGGTTCAAATCCGATAAGGGGCTTTTTCCATGAAACTCCAGTCTTAGCCCGCATTTTTCCATTTTCGGGAGAGAATCGCAATATTGTTTATTGCTATTTTTTATCTATTTATTTATAACCGCTTTGTATATTTATTTGTAATAAAAAATTGTTAAAAAAATAAAAAGGTAAACGTTATTGTATTATGTATATATTATAATGAGGTATAATTCTATATGAATTAATTAGAAAATGAATTAATTAGAAAGTTACAAATTTATTAATGAATAACCAAACTTATTATGAGTGGTCTACCCTATAATATAACGGTTATGCTCAATTTCTCTTTAGGCATGAAGATGCTA